TTGTTTCTCCTTAATTTTATTTTAATTTTGAATCTACTCCTTCGAAGAAAAGAAAATAAGTCTCTTGAAATTTTTAACCTCCGATTGTATCCGAACGAGAGGAATGTTGAAAAGTCACTACGAACCCGAAACATACCATTGGAAAGTGATTCAGTAATTAAACCTTCATGAATCCATTTTTGTTCTTTCATTCCAGGTAACCCCTTTTATTATCAACTCATGGAGTAGGAGTGATATTAGACAACCCTTCCTCTTTTTTCAAAAAAAAAATAGGAAGTTTTCCTACGGATGCAATTCGTAGATCATAAAGATCACCATATATATAACAAAATTTCTCCCCCGATTCCTTCTAGTCGAGCCTCTCGGTCTGTCATTATACCTCGAGAAGTCGAAAGAATTACAATACCCATTCCTCCTAAAATCCTAGGAATTCGTTGATGGTTGGAATAGATTCGTAGGCCGGGTCGGCTGATACGTTTTAAAACAGTTCTATATGGCCCTTTTCTATTCCTTCTATGTCGCAGAGTTGAAACCAAGAAATATTTCTTGCTTACTCGATGTTTTCTCACATTTTCGATAAAGCCTTCGCGTAGAAGTATTTTAACAATGTTTTCAGTGATATTTGTAGATGCTATTCGAACCGTTCCTTTTTTATCCATGTCAGCATTTCGTATAGAAGTTATTATTTCGGCAATAGTGTCCCTACCCATGATGAACTATAATTATTGGTGCCTCCGGGTTTTTATATAATCAGCATGCTCTACTCTTTTTTTTTCATGAATTATTAAAGGTATATGCGTGAGAAACAATCTACTAATGCATTCTACTAATTAATGGAATCTAATTCAGTTCAGATATCTTACTATGAACCTCCCTTTTTTTATGTTTTATTATGTTTTCATCTATTAGTATTTATTTAGAATCTATTTATAATACCTCAGGAGCTAATGAGACTATTTTAGTAAAATTCAACTGTCTCAATTCCCGAGCGATCGCACCAAAAACTCGAGTTCCTTTGGGATTTCCTTCTTGATCAATGACAACTGCTGCATTGTCATCATATTGTATTATCATACCATTGTCACGTTTGAGTTCTTTACATGTACGTACAATTACAGCTCTGATCACTTCTGATCTTTGTAGAGGCATATTGGGAACTGCTTCTTTGATTACAGCAACAATAACGTCACCAATATGAGCATATCGGCGATTACTAGCTCCTATGATTCGAATACACATTAATTCTCTAGCCCCGCTGTTGTCCGCTACATTTAAATAGGTCTGAGGTTGAATCATATCATTCTTATTATTTTTCTCTTTTTTCTTTCAATGCTAACTAACTAAAGGGCGAAGAAAAAAAGAAGAAAGATTGTTTGTCCAGAAATAAAAAAACTGCGGTTTTTTCATCACAAGGCCCCTTTCCTTTCGTTCCATATCCCTATCCCGCAATAACGAATTGAGTTCGTATAGGCATTTTGGACGCAGCTATAGAAATAGCTTCTCTGGCTACAATTTCTGATACTCCACCCATTTCATAAAGTATTCGACCCGGTTTAACGACGGATACCCAATATTCGGGAGATCCTTTCCCCGAACCCATACGTGTTTCGGTAGGCCTTACTGTAACAGGTTTGTCTGGAAATATACGTACCCATATTTTTCCACCACGACGCGCATATCGTGCCATGGCTCGTCGCCCCGCTTCTATTTGTCTAGATGTGATCCAAGCGGGTTCAAGTGCCTGAAGGGCGTATCCGCCGAAACAAATTCGATTGCCTCGATAAGATATTCCCTTCATTCTTCCTCTATGTTGTTTACGAAATCTGGTTCTTTTGGGGTTATAGTTGATGGTTGTTTCTCAATGCCATCTCTACTGCAGAACTGGACATGAGAGTTTCTTCTCATCCAGCTCCTCGCGAATGAAACGATTAAATAATATTGTATATATTTTGAATTGAATGAATAATGAATCATGGAATTTTTTGAGATATAATCTGTCACGTACACGTAGGAATAAAATAAAATGATAAATTCCATTTTATAATTAATGAATCTTCATTTATTTTTACCTTTATTTTATTTATTTTTATTGAATTGCCCAAAACTTAGCAATCCAGTAAGGCTTTCGCGGGCGAATATTTGCTCTTTCAACATCCCTTTCATTCGTAGGGGCGTTCCATGACCTATCAGAATAAATGAATTGGTTCTTGGCTCGTTCCGCCATCCCACCCAATGAATCATTAGGATTCGTTTTCAAGGGAATCTTCCTCAGTCACAGGTTCTGTCGTTCCCATCGCTTCTCGATTAATGACTAGGCCCGAACTCTGCAATGGAGCTCCTAATAAAATTTGTTCCTGAATCAATCTTCTCAGTCTTTATTGACTCGGCGCTCTTTATTCTTTTTTATTTTTCGTATAAATTGTATTCATATTCATCGAATCTAATTATTAATTATGGACGAATACATTAATGCTTTATTACATTGCCTTTTATAAGATAGTTCATAGACCATACATATTGGAATCATATATCATTGCTATTCTTTTTCTTTCTTTCTCTCACCCCTCCATTTATCCATATCCCTTTGTTTTTGCTTCACAACCTTATAGATTGATTTTTCTTTTATGTAAAAAAAAATGCTTCAGTTGCTACAACAATATGATCAATACATCATATAGCGACTGGTTCCTTGGATCCAGATAATACGAAGCAATGAGCTGGTTATTAGTTATATAGTTATTAGTTCATACTAGGGGATGGCCCTTTGTTTTTTAATCCTAACCTAACTCTAAATAAAAAACCAACGAGTCACACACTAAGCATAGCAATTATATGGAGATGGAGTCAATCGAATTGTTATTCAACCCTATAGAATTAAGAATTCGAAAAAATTATCATTTTTTTGATTGAACGGAAAAAAATGAACGAGTTTGTGATTTTTTATTCAATTGCCGGATGGATGGAACAGAAAGACAACGAAAGGCCCATTATTCCTCGTCTGCAAATATCCAAATTTTGATTCCTAATGCCCCATAGATAGTTCGAACTGTATAGGAACAATAATCAATTTTGGCTCGAATGGTTTGTAGGGGAACCCTACCTTCTCTGATCCATTCGACACGTGCTATTTCCTTTCCGTCGATACGCCCTGCAATTTGTACTTGAATTCCCTTTGTATCTGCTTTTTCAGTTAATTCAATAGCTTTTTTCATTGCCTTTCGAAACGAAACTCTATTCTTTAATTGTTCGGCTATAAATTCTGCAAGAATATTAGGTTGTCCATACGGTTTTTCAACTCTTGTGATAGCAATGTTAAGTTTTTGGTTCACAGAATTAAATTCTTTTTGTGCATTGCTCTGTAATTCTTCAATTCCTCGCGGGCTGCCCTCTATGAACAATTTTGGGAATCCCATATATATTATGACCTGGATCAGATCGATTCTTTTTTTAATCTTTATGCGTGCAATTCCCTCGGCACCCGAGGATATTTTCCTATTTTTTTGTACATAATTCTTGATACAATCCTGTATTTTTTGATCTTCCTGGAGACCCTCGGAATAACTTTTTGGTTGTGCAAACCAAACAGAATGATGACTTTGGGTTGTACCAAGTCGGAAACCGAGTGGATTTATTTTTTGTCCCATAGCACCTCGCTATCTCTATAAGGCCATATCATTTCTCTATTAGCCCACGTCATTCTGTTACGATATAGCATATGATCCATCATATATAGATACCTCTCTCTGACATCTTTATACTTATCTTTATATACCCATCCATATTTTCTTAACCATATGAAATAGTTTTTCTCTTTAGATGTATCTTTCAATACAATAGTTATATGACAGGTGGGTCTTTTTATCGGATAACTACGTCCTCGGGCTCGGGGTTTTAACTTTTTCATGCTAGTACCTTCATTAACTTCGGCTTGACTAATGATTAAAGCCGTTTCGTTGAATCCCATATTGTGACTAGCATTTGCTGCTGCAGAATAAACTAATTTTAAAATGGGATAACACGCTCGATAAGGCATGAGTTCTAGTATCATAAGTGTTTCCTCGTAGGGACGCCCACGAATCTGATCAATTACTCTTCGCGCTTTATGAGCAGACATACGTATATGTTGACCTAAAGCGTATACTTCTACATCTGGGTCACTCTTTATCATAAGGTTCACCTCCCACCAATAAACGATGAGCACCCATATCCACTTTATTAATTAATATATTAACGACGAGATTTATTATCGTTTCTCGCATGCCCCCGGAAATTCAGAGTAGGTGCAAATTCTCCCAATTTGTGACCTACCATACGATCTGTTATATAAATAGGCAAATGTTCCTTTCCATTATGAATAGCAATTGTATGGCCGATCATTGTGGGTATAATGGTAGATGCCCGGGACCAAGTTACGATTGTATCTTTTTCTGCCCTCGTGTTGAGCTTCGCAATTTTTATCAATAAATGATTAGCTACAAAAGGATTTTTTTTTAGTGAACGTGTCACAGCTAATTACTCCTTTTTTTTTGTAAAGATGAGGAAACATATTCTATTTTCAATATTCTCCTATTTACTACGGCGACGAAGAATCAAACTATCACTATATTTATT